GGAAAGGTGGAAACAAGTCCCGATATAATTTGATCGTTATGAGCAAATCCAAAATCTTTGTAGACGGAGCCAATCATTAGTTCCCAACCGTGGGGTGAATGGAATCCTATACATAAATCAGTTACCAAAAGAATAGAAAAAGCTTTTATTGTGTCACTTAAATTATATAGGAATTCTTGAACCCAAGAATTAAGAATAAGAAGTTCTTCATTACCTAGAATAGAATAACCACTTAGAATAAGGAAAGAGATTATATTTGTCGAGAAGCGAAAAATCGTATGGATACGATCCTCATTGTGTATCTTGATCAATTGGATCGTTTCTTTGTGGATTATGCTATGAAACCTTTGTAGATGTGTTTCCGGGTATTCCTTTATCATTTCGTCAAAAAAGAAGAGTTCCTCTAATTCTATGAATCTTTCTAGAATAAACTTTTCGTGCCTATCATTAAAAAAGGTTTCGGATTTACTGGTATTCCACCAATTAATCATCCAAGATTCCAGACTTTTATTAAATGAAAAAGAGATTAACCAGGGCAAAAAGACTATAGATATAAGATATAGAAACGGAGAGAATGCTTTTTTTTTTTCATTGTTTTGTCTGTGAATTTTTAATGAACCCATCTCATTCGTCGACTTTATCCGATTTAATATTTCGATCAATTATAAGTTCTATTACAAGGCTTCAAATCTCTGAACCCATTCCGCGTTTTTTATTTGTCAGTCGTTGGTTAGTCCTTAAATTTAGAAAGAATACAGAAATAGCCGAAGAAGAAGAAAGAGTACACGAATGAAGAAAAATAATATTGTTTCCAAATATCCCAATTGCTTAAAAATTCAAAGCAATTCTCTTTTTTCGATGAATGCTCAAAAGAGTCACTTCAAATCAAATTAGGCTTTCGAGATAAAAGAATACCTTTCTACCAAAAAAAATAGCAAATATTTTGAAAAAAAAAATCGGTCAACTGCCCATAGCCGCAGGAGTAATTAAGAGAAATTTATGAAGAATGGTGTGATAATCAAAAGTAAGTGGAAAAAGCAAAATAAGATGGAAGGGTTCTAATTTTAAGTCTTCCAATCCTTTGCTTATTAAGGAATAAAAAAGAGAAAAAAGAGGAGTCGGTTGACAAAAATAAAGTAGAGATAATATACAAGATATGATCGATCCATATCTAACGTATCAATTTAAAAAAATTTCTTTATTCTATCTATTATTCTGAAATGTTTTGTTTTGATCTCTGAGATCAGTCTAGTATTTAAATTTGTTAGTTATTTTTTTTTTACTGAATTTAATGACTTTACATACGCATAAAAGAAAGGGTTGGTTTGCGGACAAAAAAAGCTTTTTTTTTTATAAATGTTCTGTATAGATATAATTAATATGCATCTTCTTTGGTTCATCAGCATTGTGACGAAATACCCGTTAACTTTAACTTATACTCTAAAAAAAGAAAAAAAGAGGGAGACTCTTGGATTTTTCATTCTTGCTAAAAAAATGGTCATTCTTTAGTTCATTTCAAAATACTTCAATTGGTACACGCAAAAAATAGGCCAATTCCGCTGCTTTTTGCTCAATTTCTCGTGGAGTCAAATTCTCATCAGTACGAGTCAAAGGAATGACCCCCTGTCCTTTGATTTCCAGATAAAGGGCATGCCGAGTATAAATACCCTCTTTAACTTCTATTCGGATAGACTGAACATCTTTCATAAGGAATCGGAGTAAGATGCGACGATTTTTTCCGGGAAAGCCCCAACGAAAAATACATACTATTCCCTCGTTTCTATCAAATCGATCATACCCACTACCCACATTCCACAAAATTGTGCACCACAAATAAGAACTAATAAATAAACCGGCGATCCCATAGAAAGACATCACGATTCCTTGTGGAAAAAAAATTATTTGCTGAGACGGAAATAAAGATATCAAATTTCTGTCAAGATAACTGGAAATCCCAACCAATAAAAATCCCAATGAACCTAAAAAAAGTATAAAGGCCCAGCAGAAATTACTTGTTTTTCGAGACCCCGCTATAAGTTCTATCCATATACATTCTGATCGCCAATTCATACTAGATCCAGTTGCATTTTATTGGAAGTGGGAGACTAGCAAAAACGAATTTGACTGTACTTTTTTTTGTTTCCGAAGTCATTTTCATCAACTCGCGCTATTCTGATGTGAATCGTTAGGAAAAATTCATCCAATTCCGTAAATCTAAAAAACTAGAAAACCCCTCAGATGATTCCCTATCTCCACACATATGGATATATTGGCTTTACAGTTAGTTTAAGTATCCGATCGTAATTTATTTTCAAATCGACCATTTACTCATATATCATCTTTATGCCTATAGAAATTAAGAATCCTTTCCTTTCTGTTTGAAGGAAGCTGTATGGTATACCCTATTATACTAAATAGATATCTGTGTTATGATCCAAGTCTAAGTCTTGAAAAAAAAATAGATGAAATTTCCCCCCATCGGATCTAAAAAATCTTGTTTTTTTGAACATAAAGAAATAGAGAAGCCATTGCAATTGCCGGAAATACTAACCCCACTAAAGGCACAAAAATAGAGGGGAAATTGTTGAGAATTGTCATAGAAATGGGCACCTCGATTTAATATTTGTACCTATTTTTTATTCTTATATTGAATTTTTAATTGTTATTAAATTAACTGTTATTAAATTATTAAATTGTTATATTAATATTTTTACCTATTCATATATAATATTGTTTTGTTATGTTAGAAAGATATCTTATAATCATTAAGATTATACTAAGTATATGGAAATAACTATATATAATAAAGTGTAAGTAGTGTAAAACTAACTAAATAGACTTATTTATTTTTCTACATGAAATATATGTGTTTCTACATAAAATATTTGTGGGATAAGCTTTGTTATTCTTTTATCTTTTTCTTGTCTTATAATTATAAATAATTAATAATTTTCATTTTCTAATTTAACTTTATTTAAATTTAATAATAATAATAAAAAAAAGAGTATTCTTGCGCGACAGTCTATATATAGAAATAGGCGAGATATAGAAATATACAAGACTCTATATTTTGCATATTTCTATATATAGGGATAGGTAAGAAAAGAAAATGAAATTCGTTTTCTTTTTTATTTACCTTAGCCCAATTTAAGAACAATTTCGTGTAAGAAAGAATTTTTGTTCTTTTACCTTGTTGATAGAGATTAGCAATAATCAGGAATCAAAATTAGGAGTAATCATAAATATCGCTAAAAAAAAATCATCTGCATGTCCTTCTATTCTAAATTGACTCTTATGTTATGTCACAAAAAAAACCATTCTTCCGATTTTTCCTTGAATTCCAATAAATAAATACTTGTTTGCCCGAAATAAAGAAATAAAAAGAAAGAAAATAATTTAAATAATTTAATTAAGTTAAAGATCTACTTGATTTATGATTCAATTTATGATTCAAAGGAAAGAAAGCGTGGAGCTGAAATAACTCATTCAGAACGCCCTTTAAAAGATTACGCGGTACGATTGAATCGAATAAACCCTTATGGAATAAAAATTCAGCTGCTTGTGAACCTTCGGGTACTGTCTTATTCAATGTTTGTTCAATTACTCTTTTACCTGCAAATGCAATGTGTGCGTTGGGTTCAGCAATAATGATATCCCCTAACATACCAAAACTCGCCGTCACGCCCCCAGTCGTAGGCGACGTAAGGATTGAGATATAAAATAACTTTTTATTCGATTGATAATCATATAAAGCGGAAGATATTTTAGCCATTTGCATCAAGCTCAAACTTCCTTCTTGCATACGCGCTCCCCCGGAAGCACACACTAGAATAAGAGGTAAAAACTTATTGGCAGCATACTCGATCAAACGAGTGATTTTCTCGCCTACTACGGATCCCATACTACCCCCCATAAACTGAAAATCCATAACCCCAATTGCTACGGGAATGCCATTTAGTTGACCTATACCTGTTTGAATGGCTTCGGTTAATCCTGTCTTTCTTTGATAAGAATCAATACGACCTTTATAAGGTTCGCCCTCCGAATGAAATTCGATGGGATCCCGAGATACCATGTCTTCATCCATAGGATCCCAAGTACCTGGATCAATCAAAAGTTCAATTCTATCTGAACTGCTCATTTTCAAATGATATCCACATTGTTCACAAATATTCATTCTTGATTTCAAAATTTTCTTATAATTTAATCCATAACAAATTTCGCATTGAACCCACAAATGTCTGTATTTTTGAGTTACATCAAGATCATGAGAATTTTCCCTTCTAATAAAATCCCTAATCTTCGTGCTAGTTCTTAGACTGGACCTTGCGTTTTCACTATTGTTTCCACTTTCACCAAAAATGGAACTATAAACGTAACCTTCGCTGGAATTGTCACTGCCACTTAAAATATAACTATCAATGCAGATTTGAGAATGAAGGTGACTATCAATACAACTAGTGATGTAATTATTCCACCTATATTTAGTATCATAATCATAGTGGGAGTCGTCCCTACTAGACCTATTATTCAAATAACTAGTATTCAAATAACTAGACTTCCAATAATTAGAAAAAGAACTTTCTAGTTCACTCATAAAAGAATGATCGTTGTCAATCTCAAAAATTCGATTTTCCATATCAAAATATATGGTATAACTACCCCTATTACTATCCCGAACTAACAAAGTGTCATCAGCACTGCAATTCCGAATACCCCTGCCCCCGGCTAAATGATCAACACTGCTGTAACTAGAACTCTCACTATTCCCCCAATCGTCTGGATTTTTATCTGTATCATTTAGAATTTTGTCTTCACTTACACTGATATTTTCAATAGGACCAAAACTATCGATTGATTTACTTAGCATACACCTGTATTTTAACTCCACATTGGATAACATCGAATTGAACCACCATTTTTCCATAGAGCTTTCTCACCACTATGTACATCAAAATAAATAGATGAATAGTCATTCGATGAAAAATCATTTGAATATT